TATTACTATTTCCTTTCTTTACCATTTTTCTCTCTAACTTCTTTTTTTTGGCTCGGCTAGGTAGGATAGCCGAGCCATTCACCTTTATGATACTGAACCTGGTAAACCAATACAAAACAAATCCGTTTGTATTTGCCGAGCAAAAGGAGAGAGAGGGATTCGAACCCTCGATAGTTCTTTGTTCTGAACTATACCGGTTTTCAAGACCGGAGCTATCAACCACTCGGCCATCTCTCCAAAAGATAATTTAGAAAAAAGTATTCTAATTTTCTTATTTATTCTACCAATATAGAATAGGACCAAAGCGTAGGAATGGATACCATGACTATATTATAGAATATAGAAAAATACTGGGGTGAAGGGATAAGTCCATTTATAACTATCTATTTAGAGATATAGATACTTTTAAATGCATAATCTAGCACGATCATTGCCGAAGTAAAAAAAAAGAAACTACTCCCGACCCCATGTCCGAATAAAGCGGTTAAAAGTGTGTTAATAATTCATATAAAAAATTCATATAGAATTTAGAATTAATGTATTCATGAAAAAACGGAAAATCCATCTATGATACATTTTCCTACAATTATATCTTTTTTTTTGAATTAAGAGATGGATTAAATGGTATAGTTCTTTTGTTGGTAACTTGGAGGATTAGAAAGATGACTATTGCTTTCCAATTGGCTGTTTTTGCATTAATTGCTACTTCATTAATCTTACTGATAAGTGTACCCGTTGTATTTGCTTCTCCTGAGGGTTGGTCGAGTAACAAAAATGTTGTATTTTCCGGGACATCCTTATGGATTGTATTAGTGTTTCTGGTAGGTATCCTTAATTCTCTCATCTCTTGAACCCCTTTTTTACAGATAAAAAAATGAAATGACCCCCCCCCCCCTCCGAATCCGAATTCTTTCGATTATGCGAGACACCTTAAAATGAAATATAAGCCCTCAAAATGCATAAGAATGCAAATAAAAAATGAACACAAAATTAGAGGGAGGGGTCCAACAAAAAACCTTATTATAAAATGATACCGGAAAACAGGATAAAAAAGAATATGAATTAGAATTCTCAAAAATCCCATTTCTTTATTGTTATTGTTTTATGCTCATTTTTATTAAAAAATGACTTATTTTAGATTTTAAAGTTAGAACTTTTTATTTAAACTTTAAAATAATAATATTTGATTAGAATATCAAAAGATCATAACTAGTTTATTCTAAAATCTAAAAACTTTATAATATTAATTAATTAAATTATATATTATATAGAAGTAATATAAAAGAATGATTCTATTCTAATAGAATTAGTATATTCTTTACTAATCTACTTTAGTTTTAGTAATCTAAATTCTAAATCTAAAATATATTAGAAATATAGAAAATCTCTTCTAAATAATAAATACTAGATAAGAAACTTCTAATAATCTATATAGAATTTCTAACAATAATAAGTAAAATATTCTAAAATATTAATAGAGCTCTAATTCTACTATAATTATAATTGAAATAATATAATATAGAAATAAATATAAATATAGAGAAAATCCATTTCTATCTATTTCTATCTATGATATATAGATAGAATAGATAGAAATAGAGTGAAAATTATTCTTTCATTTTGAATTTTGATTTACTTTTTTTGAGTATATTTTATAAAGAATAAAAAAATGCGGATGCGGATATAGTCGAATGGTAAAATTTCTCCTTGCCAAGGAGAAGACGCGGGTTCGATTCCCGCTATCCGCCTAGGATAATGTAGGTAATGTATTTGAGGTAATTTTGAATTCAGATATCAGATAAATGAGTCAATAGAATTGACCGTGATAGTAATAGTATATATAGTGGTTTTGTCCTCGTCCTTCTTTTATGTTACTAAAAAAAGGGGTAATTAATTGTTAATTAGTAGTTAACAGAGTAAAGTAAAAAGAGTAACCCCCCCCACTTTTTTTTTACAAAAAAACTTGTTGCGGAGACGGGATTTGAACCCGTGACCTCAAGGTTATGAGCCTCGCGAGCTACCAAACTGCTCTACCCCGCGATGAAGATAAGAACTGTCAACTAAAGGATAAACAAGGTTTTAATGTCCCCTTTACCATATCTGTAAAAATATGGTAGCCCATTTATACAGAATGGTAAAGGGGGATCCTCGAGATAGAGGATCCTATAAATGACTAGAAAAATGAAGAGATGTTTTAATCCTTACCAACTCGATCTTGTTGCCCCCGGCAACAAACCCGCATGGACCATTTCACGAAGTATATGTCCGGATAGCCCAAAGTCTCTATAGTTAGCTCTTGGTCTTCCGGTCGAAAAACAACGTCGATGAAGCCGTGTTGGTGCACTATTCCGTGGTGGGGACTGTAACTTTCCATGAATTTCCCATTGATCACTTAATGACATAACTTTGCTTATTTCTTTTTTTGAGGATCTACGAATCAAATGATATTTTTGTTCTAATTTTTGCCTCTTCTTCTCCCTCTGAATCAAACTTTTCCTTG